AAACAGACTTTTCAAGTAATTAAATTTAAATATTTTTTAATCGATGAAAATGAAAAAATTGATAACCCCCGTTCGTGCAGTAACATTATTGTCAATTTGAATTGGCATTTTCTCCACCCCAATTATTGCCAAGAAAAATCTACAATAATGAATCTTGGACAGTTTATTTGTGAAAATATATATATAGCCAAAAACGCATCACACCTAAAATTAAAATCGGGTCAAGTTATACTTGTTCAAGTTGACTCTGTAGTAATACGATCAGCTAAACCTTATTTGGCTACTCCAGGAGCAACTGTTCATGGCCATTATGGGGAAGTCCTGTACGAAGGAGATACTTTAATTACATTTATATATGAAAAATCGAGATCTGGTGATATAACCCAAGGGCTCCCAAAAGTAGAACAGGTGTTAGAAGTGCGTTCGATTGATGCAATATCGATGAATCTAGAAAAGAGGGTTGAGGGGTGGAACGAACGTATAACAAGAATTCTTGGAATGCCGTGGGCATTCTTGGTTGGTGCTGAGCTAACTATAGTGCAAAGTCGTATCTCTTTGGTTAATAAGATCCAAAAGGTTTATCGATCCCAAGGAGTGCAGATTCATAATAGGCATATAGAAATTATTGTACGTCAAATAACATCAAAGGTCTTGGTTTCGGAAGAGGGAATGTCTAATGTTTTTTCACCAGGAGAACTAATTGGATTGTTACGGGCGGAACGAATGGGGCGCGCGTTGGAAGAAGCGGTTTGTTACCGAGCCCTCTTATTGGGCATAACAAGAGCGTCTCTGAATAGTCAAAGTTTTATATCTGAAGCAAGTTTTCAAGAAACTGCTCGAGTTTTAGCAAAAGCAGCTCTCCGGGGTCGAATCGATTGGGTGAAAGGCCTGAAAGAGAACGTTGTTTTGGGGGGTATGATACCCGTTGGTACAGGGTTGAAAGGATTGTTGCCCCCTTCAAAACAACACAACAGGAGCCCTTTGGAAATGGAAACAAAAAAAAACAATCTATTCGAGGGGGAAATGAGAGATATTTTGTTTCACCACAGAAAATTATTTGATTCTTTCTTTTCAAAGAATTTCCACGATAGACCAGAACAATCATTTATAGGGTTTAATGATTTCTAAAAGTAAAAAGTCGATTGGTTTTTTTGACTATATGTATTTTGGTACAGTCATTTGAATAGTAAGGCAATAGAAAAGACTAATGGCTTATTCATCTATCTACAGCCAATCTACGGTAGAAGAGAAGGTTCCATCGGAACAATTCTTTATTTCAGTTCGGGGTTTCTCGTATCTTTTTTTTTTCAAAAAAAGGGGGGGTGTGGGGAGAAATGACAAGAAGATATTGGAACATCGACTTGGAAGAGATGCTGGAGGCGGGAGTTCATTTTGGTCATGGTACTAGGAAATGGAATCCTAAAATGGCACCTTATATTTCTGCAAAGCGTAAAGGTATTCATATTACAAATCTTACTAAAACTGCTCGTTTTTTATCCGAAGCCTGCGATTTGGTTTTTGATGCAGCAAGTAGGGGAAAAGAGTTCTTGATTGTTGGTACCAAAAAGAAAGCAGCTGATTCAGTAGCATGGGCTGCAATAAAAGCCCGGTGTCATTGTGTTAATAAAAAATGGCTCGGCGGAATGTTAACAAATTGGTCCACTACAGAAACGAGACTTCATAAGTTCAGGGACTTGAGAATGGAACAAAAAACGGGAAGACTCGACCGTCTTCCGAAAAGAGATGCGGCTGTGGTGAAAAGACAATTATCTCGCCTACAAACATATCTGGGCGGGATTAAATATATGACAGGGTTACCCGATATTGTGATCATCATTGATCAGCATGAAGAATATACGGCCCTGCGGGAGTGTATCACTTTGGGAATTCCAACAATTTCTTTAATCGATACAAATAGTGACCCCGATCTTGCGGATATTTCGATTCCAGCGAACGATGACGCTATATCTTCAATCCGCTTAATTCTTAATAAATTAGTATTCGCAATTAGTGAGGGCCGTTCTAGCTATATAAGAAATCCTTGATTAATAATAAGTTAAATAACTTTTCCTTCGAAAATCCGATAGATTTATGGAATCGGTTCTTTTTTATGAATTTTTTCAAATAGATAAAAATAACTGGGGACATTATGTGATTAGTTAGTATTCAAAATAGGAGTTGGTATTCAAAATACCCGATTCAAGTAGACAAAGAGATGGTTGAATCAAAATAATTTTTTTAAAGTTCGATTTTTTTCAGAGGGCAATATGAATGTACTATCATGTTCCATGAACACAATAAAAGGGTTATATGATATATCCGGCGTGGAAGTAGGCCAACATTTCTATTGGCAAATAGGGGGTTTCCAGGTACATGGCCAAGTACTTATTACTTCTTGGGTTGTAATTGCCATCTTATTAGGTTCAGTTACTATAGCTGTTCGGAACCCACAAACCATTCCGACTGGGGGTCAGAATTTCTTCGAATATGTTCTTGAATT